TTATATGTAACGGAATCGCACCATTTCTTAAAAGATCAAAACTTTTTATGCTCTCTACATCAACACATATTAACTTTTTAAACCTTAGTGACTTACACATCTTTAAACTTGCAATTTAATATTATTTTTATACTATAAGGTTTATTTAATAAAGGAATATATTTATTCGTTTATAGATTTACAATCTACCGCTTATAACTCAGCCACTTTATCAATTAATATTCGATGACTGAAAGTAAGTCTAGATCTTTTAAATCTATTATAGTAATATAACGTTTACTTCGAATAAAGGAATTAGTTAAATAAATATAATATTTGTTTGTCAAGCAAAAGTTGTCTTTTTAAAGACATTCCTTAAACTTTTTTAATGTTTTATAGTGTAAATAACATATTGTATTTTCGTTACAAAGCTGAAGTTTTAATTTCTAAAACATTTTTAATTTTGTTTACAGATAATTTTATCTCTTTTGCGACTTCAATGCAATATTCTTTATAAATTATATAAACTCTTATAAATTTCAAATTAATTTTATTAAATACCTCTAACTAAGTTCAAATTTAGAATTAATACATTTAAAGGAAGCCAGTGTAAAAATAACACTAAATATTCTCGAACTTTTCCAGAACTACAAGAATATAAAGATCTAAAAAAAAGCCCATGTTGACTTAATCTATATATGTATAAAGTATAAGCTGCTCTAAAAAAAGACATAAATATAATCCCTAATATTGTAAGAAAACTTCAACTTATTAATCTTACAATTAAACTAATTTCCCCGAACAAATTTAATGTAGGAGGAGCTGCCATATTACCTACACTAAACAAAAACCATCATAAACCTATTCTAGGTATAAAATTTAATAAACCTTTACTAATTATCAAACTCCGCCTTCCAATACGTTCATAAACTATATTAGCTAAGCAAAAAAGACCAGAAGAACATAATCCATGTCCAACTATCACTACTACTGCCCCTATAATTCCTCATCATCTAAAAATTATTAATCCGCAAAGCACTATTCTTATATGAACCACTGAAGAATAAGCAATTAGAGATTTTATATCAACTTGACGTAAACAAAGAAAGCTAATTATTACACCCCCTACTAAACTAACTCTAACTCATAACCAAGTAAATCTTAATCTAATTTTTTGAAATATAAATAAAACCCGAATTAAACCATAACCACCTAGTTTCAATAAAACACCGGCTAAAATTATAGAACCAGCTACAGGAGCTTCTACATGAGCCTTAGGTAACCATAAATGAAATATATATATTGGAAGTTTTACTAAAAAAGCTATTACTCTTCTAAAATATCAGATATTATTTACTCATCTTATATTTAAAACACAAGTTCTTAACATTATAACTAACCTATGTTCTTTTATATAAATATACAACAAAGAACCTAATAAAGGTAAAGATAAAGATAAAGTATAAAAAAGTATATAAACCCCAGCCTGGATTCGTTCAGGTTGATACCCCCAACCTAAAATTAAAATTAAAGTTGGAATTAATGATATTTCAAACATAATATAAAATAATAAATAATTTAATGAAGAAAAAGTAACCAGAAGACTAAATAACAAAATTAAATTAACCAGAATGAATATACTACTAAAATTATTAATTGCTTTGATTTTTTCCCTAGAAATAATAATAAGAAACATAATTCAAACTCTTAAATAAATTATAATGTAGCTAATATAGTCTATTCCTAAATTAAACCCAATTATATATATATATATATTATGGAAACAGTTTAAACCAACTACAAACCTTAATAAACCTAATCCTATTTGAACTAATTTTCAATCTTCTTTAAATTTTATCAATAAAATTACAGGTAATAAAAACTTTAACATTCAAGAAGATTAAATCTTTTAAAATAATCATTTCCATGACTTCGAACAATAAGAACTAATAAAGATAAACCTAAAGCTCCTTCACAGACAGCTAACGTTAAAAAAAATAAAGAAAAATAAATTTCTCTTCCAATAGTAGACAATTGTCTTCTTAATAATCAAAAAACACCTAATATTATAAACTCTAATCTTAATAACGAATTTAATAAATGTTTATTATAAGAGACAAAACTTCACAATCCACAAAAAATTATAAATAAAGCTCTAAATACTCTAAACCCCATAAAATTTATCATTAGTTTTAATAGTTAATTTAAAAAACTAAAACATTGGTATTATAAACCAAAGACGGAAATTTCCTAAAATTAAAGAGAAGATTTCTCTATTATTTTCATATTAACAATTCCTATTATTTTTATTTTTTCTTTTTTTTTTATATATTTATCTCATCCCTTAGCAATAGGGCTTGTATTATTTATTCAAACCACTTTAATTTCAATCACTATTGGAATTTCAAATTTTTCTTTCTGATTCTCTTATATTTTATTTTTAGTATTTTTAGGGGGGTATATTAGTATTATTTATTTATATTGCTTCTTTAGCTTTCAAATGAATCTTTTAATTTTTTCTTTAACTACTTTTATCGCCTCAATTTTTATAACATTTATAATAAGTCTTTTTATTTTTTTTTTAGACCCTCTTTTAACTTCTTTTGATTTATCTTCTTCTTCTTTCTCTTCATTAAATTATTTTATTTCAACACCATTTATTATCAATTGAGTTTATAACACCCCCTCTATAATCTTCACTATTTTTATTATTTCTTATCTTCTTCTTATATTAATTATTGTAGTTAAAATTATCAACTTATTTAAAGGACCTCTTCGACTTATTCTTTAATGATAATACCAATACGAAAATCCCACCCTTTATTTAAAATTGCTAATAATGCTTTAGTAGATATACCACTTCCTAGTAACATTTCTACATTTTGAAATTTTGGATCTCTTTTAGGGTTTTGTTTAGTAATTCAAATCGCGACTGGGTTATTTTTAGCTATACATTACTCTGCCCATGTAGATCTTGCTTTTTCGAGAGTAGCTCATATTTGTCGAGATGTTAATTATGGTTGAATACTACGAACACTTCATGCTAATGGAGCATCTTTTTTTTTTATTTGCCTTTATTTACATATTGGACGAGGTATTTACTTCAGCTCTTATATAAATATACATGCTTGAATAGTAGGGGTAGTTATTTTATTTATAATTATAGCTACAGCTTTTTTAGGATATGTTTTACCTTGAGGACAAATATCTTTTTGAGGAGCAACAGTTATTACTAATTTATTCTCCGCTATTCCTTTTATCGGTACTGATTTAGTACAATGAATTTGGGGAGGCTTCTCTGTCGATAATGCTACCTTAACCCGTTTTTTTTCATTCCATTTTATTTTACCTTTAGCAGCAGCAGCATTTTCTATAATTCATATTTTATTTTTACATCAAACAGGAGCCAACAATCCTTTAGGAATTTCAAGACAAACCGACAAAGTACCTTTTCATCCTTATTTTACATTTAAAGATATTGTAGGATTTGTCGTTATATTAACAACCCTTCTCCTTTTAACCCTTCTAGCTCCTTATTTTTTAGGAGACCCTGATAACTTTATTCCAGCAAATCCTTTAGTAACTCCTCCTCATATTCAACCAGAATGATATTTTCTTTTTGCTTATGCTATCTTACGATCAATTCCTAACAAATTAGGTGGTGTAATTGCTTTAGCAGCTTCAGTAGCAATTTTAATAATTTTACCATTCACCCATACTTCAAAATTCCAAAGATTAGCTTTTTACCCTATTAATCAAATATTATTTTGAACTTTTGTAGTAATTGTAATCCTCTTAACCTGAATTGGAGCACGACCTGTTGAAGATCCTTATATTATTACAGGACAGATCCTAACTATTTCCTATTTCTTATTTTATTTAATTAACCCTATTATAATTACCTGATGAGATAATATACTTAAATGATTATTTAGTTTAATAAAAACAAATGTCTTGAAAACATTAAATAAGAATAAATTCTTAATAATTGATTATTTCTTAAATATTTATTTATACATATTATAAATTTAAAACTTTACTAAAAAAGAATTTTAACTTTAAATTTTAATATAGTGCCTGACAAAAGGGTAGTTTTGATAGAACTAATTATGTAATTTTTTACCTATATTGATAAATAAAAAGATAAGCTAAATTAAGCTAATGGGCTCATACCCCGTAAATGAAAGTTTCAATCTCTCTCTTTTTAATTAGATTTCCTATTTCTTTTTTTCTTTTTTTTTTTACATTAACTTTAGGATCATTTATCTCTATTTCTTCCAGTTCCTGGTTTGGAGCTTGAATTGGATTAGAATTAAATTTAATATCATTTATTCCTCTTATTACTTTTAAATCAAAATCGTTATTTTCAGAAGCGGCTCTAAAATATTTTCTAATTCAAGCATTAGGATCTGTTTTATTTATTTCTTCAGGAATTTTATCTTTATCTTTTTATCTTATTAGTTCGTTATCAATTTTATTATCACTTTTATTAAAATTAGGAAGTGCTCCTTTTCATTTTTGATTCCCTCAAGTAATAGAAGGTCTCCAATGGCCTCAAATCTTTATTTTATCTACAATTCAAAAATTAGCTCCTTTAACATTAATCTCATATTTAATAAACTCTTCAATTTTAATTAAGATAACAATTCTTTCATCTATTTTATCAGCTTTAATTGGAAGTTTAGGAGGTTTAAATTTAACTTTATTGCGAAAAATTATTGCTTTTTCTTCTATCAATCACTTATCTTGAATATTAATAGCAGTGTCAATTAGAGATATATCTTGATTAATTTACTTCATCATTTATATATTTATTATTCTTTCTATTACTAGCGTTTTTCACAAATTACAAACTTTTTCCCTTTCTATATTAATTCAATCAGACCACAACAGAACATTTCACGCCATTATTATTTCATTAAATTTTTTATCTTTAAGAGGTCTTCCTCCAATAACAGGATTTATTCCAAAATGAATTATTATACAAATCATATTGAATTTAAATCTTTATATTCCCTTATTTTTTTTACTATTTTCTGCTTTAATTACTTTATACTTTTATTTACGTATTATTATCTCTATAATTATTTTATTAAATCCTATTTTAAATTTTAATATAAAATATAAATCTTTAACAAGATTTTCTTCAACTTTATTTTTTAAATCATCTTTTAATTTTATTGGAATCATTTATCCTTTATATTTTATTTTTATTTAGAATTTTAAGTTATTTAAACTTAAAGCCTTCAAAGCTTTCTAAAAAAGTATTAACCTTTTAAATTCTAATAACTTTATGCAACGATGACTTTTTTCTACTAATCATAAAGATATTGGAACTTTATATTTTATTTTTGGTGCTTGAGCTGGTATAGTAGGTACTTCATTAAGATTAATTATTCGAGCTGAATTAAGTCAACCTGGTAGTTTAATTGGTAATGACCAAATTTATAATGTAGTAGTTACAGCTCACGCTTTTGTAATAATTTTTTTCATGGTTATACCTATTATAATTGGAGGCTTTGGTAATTGACTAGTACCCCTTATATTAGGAGCCCCTGATATAGCTTTCCCTCGTATAAACAATATAAGATTCTGACTTTTACCACCTTCTCTTTCTCTTTTATTAACAAGAAGAATTGTTGAAAGTGGAGTTGGAACAGGGTGAACTGTTTACCCTCCTTTAGCAGCTGCTATTGCACATGCTGGAGCTTCAGTGGATTTGGGGATTTTTTCTTTACATTTAGCCGGAGTTTCATCAATTTTAGGAGCTGTAAATTTTATAACAACCGTAATTAATATACGATCTTATGGTATAACAATAGATCAAATACCTCTTTTTGTATGAGCAGTATTTATTACTGCTATTTTACTTTTATTATCATTACCTGTATTAGCCGGAGCTATTACTATACTACTTACAGACCGTAATTTAAATACATCTTTTTTTGATCCAGCAGGAGGGGGGGACCCTGTTCTTTACCAGCATTTATTTTGATTCTTTGGTCACCCAGAAGTCTATATTTTAATTCTTCCCGCTTTTGGTATAATTTCCCATATTGTAAGACAAGAATCTGGAAAAAAAGAATCATTTGGAACTTTAGGTATAATTTATGCCATATTAGCTATTGGAATTTTAGGATTTGTAGTATGAGCTCATCATATGTTTACAGTAGGAATAGATGTAGATACTCGTGCTTATTTTACTTCTGCTACAATAATTATTGCCATTCCCACAGGAATCAAAATTTTTAGATGATTAAGGACTTTACATGGTGCCCAACTCAATTATTCTCCTTCCCTTTTATGAGCGCTAGGATTTATTTTCTTGTTTACAATTGGGGGGCTAACAGGAGTAGTTCTAGCTAATTCTTCAATTGATATTATTCTCCATGACACATATTATGTTGTTGCTCATTTCCATTATGTTCTATCTATAGGGGCTGTATTCGGAATTTTTGCTGGAATTGCACACTGATTTTCTTTAATAACTGGTTTATCTTTTAACCCCAAATGACTAAAAATTCATTTTTTAGTAACCTTTGTTGGAGTTAATCTAACATTTTTTCCTCAACATTTTTTAGGCTTAAATGGTATGCCACGTCGATATTCTGATTATCCAGATGCTTATGCAACATGAAATATTGTATCTTCTATAGGTTCTATAATTTCTTTTGTAGCCGCACTAGGATTCCTACTTATTGTATGAGAAGCTTTTGTATCAAACCGCCCAGTAATTTTCTCACCTTTTTTACCATCTTCTATTGAGTGAAAACATGCATACCCTCCAGCTGATCATTCATATATAGAAATTCCTCTAATTACTAATTTCTAAAATGACAGACAGATGTGTAAGATTTAAGCTCTTATTAGGAAGAATATTTCTTCTTTTAGAATTAATTTATGGCAACATGAGCATACTTAAGTTTTCAAGATAGAGCTTCTCCACTCATAGAACAATTAATTTTTTTTCATGATCATATTATATTAGTAATTGTTTTAATTGTAACATTCGTAGGTTATATAATAGCAACATTATTTTTTAATTCATTTATTAACCGTTATATATTAGAAAATCAACCTATTGAAGTCATTTGAACATCAATTCCTGCTTTTATTTTAATTTTTATTGCTCTCCCTTCATTACGTTTACTTTATCTTCTAGATGAAGTAAATAACCCTTCTATAACTTTAAAAACAATTGGACATCAATGATACTGAAGGTATGAATACTCTGATTTTCTCCAAGTAGAATTTGATTCTTATATAATCCCCTCTAATGAATTAGAAGAGTCAGGATTTCGTCTCTTAGATGTAGATAATCGGACTATTTTACCCATAAATACTCAAATCCGAGTTTTAATTACAGCCGCAGATGTTATTCATTCTTGAACAGTACCTTCTTTAGGTATTAAAGCTGATGCGATTCCTGGTCGACTTAACCAATGTAGATTTTTAATTAACCGGCCAGGACTATTTTATGGACAATGTTCGGAAATCTGTGGTGCAAACCACAGATTTATACCTATTGTAATTGAAAGAACTTCTATTAATTCATTCTTAAATTGAATTTCTTTATCAGTTGAAAACTCACCATAACCTCATTAGATTTTTTCTAAAAATCGGTGACAATTATTATTCATTTTGAATATTTTTATTTAATGCCACAAATAGCACCTATTTATTGACTATTTATATTCTTTTTTTTTATCTTAAGATTTTTACTATTTCTTTCTCTTAATTTTTTTATAAAGCCTTTCTATAAAATAAATTTTTCTTCAGAAATTATAAATCCTTTAATATATAAATATTGAAAATTATAACTAACCTTTTCTCAATTTTTGAACCTTCTTCAAGAATTTTCAACTTATCAGTAAATTGAATCTCAACCATTCTGGGATTAATATTTTTACCTTACTTATATTGAGCTTCTCCTTCTCGATGGTCTTTATTCTGGAGAAAAATTATTTTAACACTCCATAAAGAATTTAAAGCACTTTTGCAGCCCTCTCATAATGGAGCTTCTATTGTATTTGTTTCTTTATTTAGATTAATTGTCTTTAATAATTTTTTAGGTCTTTTACCTTATGTATTTACTAGATCTAGTCATATAGTTATAACTTTATCTTTATCTCTACCTTTATGAATTACTTTAATACTTTTTGGCTGAATTAAACATACTAAACATATATTTGCTCATTTAGTCCCCCAAGGAACTCCTTTCGCTTTAATACCTTTTATAGTTCTAATTGAAACCATTAGAAATGTAATTCGTCCAGGAACATTAGCTATTCGATTAGCTGCCAATATAATTGCTGGTCATCTTTTATTAACATTATTAGGTAACACAGGACCTTCTTTATCTTTTTCTATTTTACTTATCTTAATTTCAGCTCAAATACTTCTTTTAATTTTAGAATCTGCTGTTGCTATTATTCAATCATATGTATTTGCAGTTCTAAGAACTCTTTATACAAGAGAAATTAACTAATGACATCATCACATGGTTTCCACCCTTACCATTTAGTAGACATTAGACCTTGACCGATTACAGGTTCTATTAGAGCTATAATATTAACTACTGGATTAGTTAAATGGTTTCACCAACATAATATAAACCTTTTAATCTTAAGATTTATTGCTACTTTATTAACTATAGTCCAATGATGACGAGATGTTACTCGTGAAGGTACTTATCAAGGTTTTCATACTTCTACAGTTATAAAAGGTTTACGCTGGGGTATAATTTTATTTATTATTTCAGAAATTTTATTCTTTTTTTCTTTTTTTTGAGCTTTTTTTCACAGAAGTTTATCTCCTAGTGTAGAAATTGGAATATATTGGCCCCCCCTTGGTATTCAACCTTTTAATCCATTTCAAATTCCATTATTAAATACTACTATCTTACTTTCATCTGGGGCTACAGTAACTTGAGCACATCACGCAATCTTAGAAGCAAATTACTCCCAAGCTTTACAAAGATTAGGTCTAACAATTGTGTTAGGAGTTTATTTTACAATACTTCAAGCATTTGAATATATTGAAGCTTCTTTTACTATTGCAGACTCAGTTTTTGGATCGACTTTTTTTGTAGCTACAGGTTTCCATGGACTTCATGTTATTATTGGTACTTCTTTTTTATTTATTTGTTTTATTCGTCTTTATAAATGTCATTTTTCTTCTTCTCATCATTTAGGCTTTGAAGCCGCCGCTTGATATTGACATTTTGTTGATGTTGTTTGGTTATTTTTATATATCTTCATTTATTGATGAGGGGGATAAACTTTTTTAGTATATAAGTACATTTGACTTCCAATCAGAAAGACTAAAAATTTTAGAAAAAGTAATTTTTACAATGTTAATAATTTCAACTATTACTCTTATTATTTCTTTTATTGTAATAACTCTAGCAACTCTTCTTTCAAAAAAAACAATTATAGACCGAGAAAAAAACTCTCCTTATGAATGTGGATTTGATCCTAAAGGCTCTGCTCGACTTCCATTTTCTTTACGGTTTTTTTTAATTGCTGTAATTTTTTTAATTTTTGATGTAGAAATTACTCTTTTATTACCTATTGCTTCTACATTAAATTTAACTAATATTTTTTCATGATTTTTTACAAGATTAATATTTTTATTTATTCTTTTATTAGGTCTTTATTATGAATGAGCTCAAAGAGCACTAGATTGATCTTAAAGACCATAGTCAATACATATATGACGTATGAGTTGCATTCATAAAGAGTTTTTAAACTGGTTTTACCAATTAGAAAGCGAATAATTGCGTTTAGTTTCGGCCTAAATTTTAGACTTTAGTCTTCTAATTTTGATGAAAACCAAAAGAGAGGTGTATCACTGTTAATGATAAAATTGAGTTCTAACTCTCATCAAGAAGGAATATTATGCTAAAGCAGAAAGCTTCTAACTTTTTACTAAGCGGTTAAATTCCGTTTATATTCCTTAATTATAATATTTTATTGTTTTTATAGTTTAAACTACCAAAACATTGGTCTTGTAAACCAATAATGAATTCTATTTCTAAAAACTTTCAGAAAAAAAGGAGTTAACCTTTATCTTTAATTCCCAAAATTAATATTTTATAAACTATTTTCTGGTAATTTAAATTAACTTATAAGACAGAAACAAAATAATTTAATTCTAACAAAAAAAATTAAATAATTAATAGCTACAGGCAAATATCTTTTCCAAGCTAAATATATTAATTTATCATATCGTAAACGGGGAAGAGTCCCACGTACTCATACAAACCTAAATGCTACTATTACTCTTTTAAAATAAAATAATACTCTAAAAGGTCTTCTACCTAAAAAAAAAATTACAAATAATACTCTTATAAATAAAATCCTAGCATATTCGGCTATAAAAATCAAAGCAAATCCACCAGATCCATATTCAGTATTAAACCCAGATACAAGTTCAGATTCCCCTTCAGAAAAATCAAAAGGTGTTCGGTTAGTTTCCGCTAAACAAGATCTAAATCAAACTATACCTAAAGGAAATCTTACTATAATAAACCAAAAATAACTTTGATATTTATTAAATAATTCTAAGTTAAACCCACCAATTAATATTACGAAAGATAATAAGATTAAAGCTAATCTTACCTCATAAGAAATAGTCTGAGCTACTGCTCGCAACGAACCTAATAAAGAATATTTACAATTTGAAGATCATCCTGCTACTATAGTAGAATATACTCCTACACTTAAACAACATAAAAAAAATAAAATCCTTAAGTTAAATCTTATTAATCCTGTTTCATAAGGTAAAACTGCTCATACTAATAAAGAAATAAATAATCTAAATACAGGACATAAATAATAAACCAAAAAGTTTGATATGGTTGGTATAATTTGTTCTTTGGTAAAAAGTTTTACCGCATCAGAAAAAGGTTGCAAAATTCCCATATATCCTACTTTATTAGGACCTTTACGAATTTGAATATAACCTAAAATTTTACGTTCTAATAAAGTAACAAAAGCTACTCCAATTAAAACACATACTATTAATACTAAAAAATTTACTACTTCTACTACTATTAAAGCCACAAAACAATTAGATTATATACTAATAATCGTTTTACTATTTATAGAATTACTCTATTTTATAGGAACCTAAATCCAACACATATTATCTGCCAAAATAGTATTAATATCAAAACCAAAAATAATTTTAATTATTTAATCCTTTCGTACTAAAATAATTTTTTTTTTTTAAAAGATAGAAACCAACCTGGCTTACGCCGGTTTGAACTCAAATCATGTAAAATTTTAAAGGTCGAACAGACCTACTTTTATAACTGCTGCAATTATAAAGATATTTTAATTCAACATCGAGGTCGCAAACTTTTCTTTCGATAAGCACTCTTAAGAAAAATAACGCTGTTATCCCTAAAGTAACTTAAACTTTTAATCTTTAATTAGGATCAATCATAAATTAATTCACGCATAGGTGTAATTAAAATTAAGCAGTTATCAAACATTATACTTTTATCGCCCCAATAAAATAAATTTAATTATTAGATTTTTATTGAAAAAAAATTTAATCAAATAAAATTTTAATATTAAGCTTTATAGGGTCTTATCGTCCCATTAAACTATCTAAGCCTTTTCACTTAGAAGTAAAATTCAATAATCAATACAAAGACAGTTTTTCTTTTGTCCAACCATTCATACAAGATTCCAATTAAAAAACTAACGATTATGCTACCTTTGCACGGTCAGGATACCGCGGCCATTTAATATTTATTAATCAGTGGGCAGGTTAAACTTTTTATAACTACAAACAGACATGTTTTTGATAAACAGGCAAAGAAATTATTTTTGCCGAATTCCTTTATACTGTCCAATTAATTTTAAATAGTTTTTATTATTTTATTATTTTTTTTTACAATAAATTTTTACTTATAGAATCATTTTAATTTTTTTTATTTTGTTTAAATTTATTTTTTAATACTACAAAAAGCTTTAATAAATATTATATTAAATTATGATTTAATTAAAACACTTTATTAATATGACTATTTTTAAGCCTAATTCATTATTTTGTTTTTATTTTGCTTTTTTTTATTCAAATTTATAAGAAGCTAATCCCTCCTACATTTTAATTTTATATTTTATAAACATAAAAATTGAATTAAATTCTTTTTTAAAAAACTAGATATAATAAAACTCGATTAGCATTTCACCTTTAATTTTATATTCAAAATTTATTTTCCACAAAAAATTTTTTATAAAATTAGCTATATTTTATTTCGAGATATTTAATTCATTAATTTATATAAATTCTCCCTGATACACGAGGTACAATAATTTAACTTTTCTAACTTAAATTTTATTTTACTTTCCTTTACAGTACTTTTAACTATAGTCTTACAAATCATATTCATTAAAAATTACTAGCGATTAAAATTTTAAAATTATTTTTCTTAAATTTTCTAATTAGTATTATTTTTTGACAAGTTATAAATAATAGTGAATTTTATTTTTCACTTTTTACTAGATACACCTTCCAGTACATCTACTATGTTACGACTTATTTCACTTATAAATGAAAGCGACGGGCGATATGTACACAATTTAGAACTTATATCTTTTTAACATATTAAATTAAAAATACAATCAAATCCACCTTTAATAATAATATTATTTTATTAATCCGTAATAAAGTAATTTATTGTAACCCATTTTACCCTACATATAAGCTGCACCATGATCTAATTTTATTAAATAATTAATTTTAATAATTTTTCTTTTGAGAATTATCTGTTAATGATGGTATACAAACTGTTAATATTACAAAAGCAGGTAAGATTTTTCGTGGTTTATCGATTCTAAAACAGGTTCCTCTGAAAAGATTAAATTGCCGCCAAATTTTTTAAATTTCAAGTATTTATCTTTTACTAATTTAGGTTAATTAATCTATTTTAGAATAATAGGGTATCTAATCCTAGTTTATCACTAAATTTTTTTAGCTTCAATTACAAAATTTTTTTATACATAGTAATATTCTAATTTTACCTTTTATTACTTGTTCAATTTTTTTTTGAGGACATTTAACTAAACCTTAAACTTTTTACTTAATCTTAAAGTATAACCGCGAATGCTGGCACAAATATTAATCAGATTTTATATTATTACTTTATCATACATTTGTATATTAATTATAATATTTTATGCTGAGATATTATGGAATTATAATTATTTTCTCCATTTATCCAATTTAATATTTAATTAAATTGTTTAAATCACACTTTAATTTTCATACAATTTTAATAATGACGTAAAAATTCAAGCTAAAATCAAACATTTATAAAAAGAATCAATTAATACATTTTTATTTAAATTTATTTTTATTTTTACATTAAACTAAGAATTTAATAAAACCTAAAGTACATTTGGTACATTTCAAACTCCACAAATTTGCGTTTTCCTTAAACTATTTAAGTTATTATCTACTTTTTCTAAATTATATAAAAATAAATAATACAATTACTAAACTAATAACAAATATTTTTATAAAAATTTTAATATTATTTAATTGTAATATATTAGTTAATACAAAAATTTTTCTAAATATGTAAAATAAACCTTGGCCTCCAAAATATTCAAATCAACCTTTATCTCCTAATTTATCGATACTTAGCCCACTATATAAACTAATATGACTAATTTTTTTTGTCCTTAAAAAAGGTATAAATCATATAGAACCTCTTATAACTACCCTTTTATAATTTATAAGAGACTTTAAATTTCAATTTACATTTAAAAAATTAAAAATATAACCCGTTATCCCTCCTATTAATCTAATAAACAATACTATATATTTTATTAAATTATTTAAACAAATTATATACGGCTCTGGGAAAATGATTCAAGATAAAGCTGATCCTATAAATACAGCTCTAACACCCAATAAAATTATAGAATTTCTTATAGTTTTATCTTCATCTCTAATTCTTCTTAATCCCCTTAAGTTTATATTTCCACATAACCTATAATAAACTAAACGTATGGTGTATATAACTGTTAATCCAGTTGCTATAATAAATAACCTTAAAGAAATAAAGTTCCCTCAATTTATAAAAGCTACTTCTAAAATTATATCTTTAGAATAAAACCCAGCTAAAAAAGGAAAACCACATAAAGCTAAATTTGCTACTCTTATAAAGGCAATTCTTAAAGGTATAAATTTAACTAATCCTCCTATGCACCGAATATCCTGATAATTATTAACTCTATGGATAATAATACCAGCACATATAAATAAAAGTGCTTTAAATAATGCATGCCTTAATAAATGAAAAAAGGAAAGATCAGGATACCCCAAAGCCAACACTCTTAATATTACGCCCAATTGACTTAAAGTAGATAAAGCAATAATTTTTTTAAGATCATATTCAAAATTTGCTCCAAGTCCTGCTATAAATATTGTCAAACATGAGATGATTAATAACAGCCTTTGAATTTTAGAACTCTCAAGAGCCCCCCTAAATCGAATTATTAAGTAAACTCCAGCCGTAACTAATGTAGAAGAATGAACTAAAGCTGAAACAGGAGTAGGGGCTGCTATAGCAGCCGGTAATCAAGCTGAAAAAGGAATCTGAGCTCTTTTTGTTATAGCTCTTAACATTACCAATAATTTTAATAATATTCATTCATTATCGAAAATATAATAAGAATGAATGACAAAATTTCAACTCCCTAAATTAGCTAACAGACCAATTCTTAATAAAATTGCTACATCTCCTACACGGTTAGATAAAATAGTTAACATCCCCGCATTGGCTGATTTCTCATTTTGATAAAAAATTACCAAAGCATACGATACAATCCCTAACCCATCTCAACCTAAAAGAATACTGATTAAATTAGGTCTTAAAACTATTATAGCTATAGATAAGACAAATATTAATACTAAATATATAAATCGATTAAAATTTTTATCTCCTTTTATATATCTCCCCCTATAAAATATTACTCTACCAGAGATTAGTAGTACAAAGCATAAAAAAAGCATAGAAATTCAATCAAAAATTAAAACAAATACTACAGACAAAGAATTAACTCTTATTAAATCTCACTCAATTACCCTAGTTACACCATTAAATAGCTTTATTAAAGAAATTCTCCCACAAAACAATGACCTTAATAAAAGCCCAAATATCCTGATTTTATGTATATAAATGCCTCAAACCATTACCCTTGATAAACTATTAATTATACCGAGGGTTCTTTTGTTACAAAACAATTAGTAATTTACAGCAATTTTATCAAAGTAAATCGACTTGCACGATAAATCTTTTCAACGTAACTGAAATGCTATACTATTTTAGCTTTACTTTGAAATTAATTATAAATTAAATTTATTAGTATATGTTTGAATTATAAAAATTTAAATAATTATTATAAAATTAAGAAGTAACCTTAAAATATTACAACGTTACATATTAATACTAATATATTACTAATTGATATACGAGTGTATATAAGGTGTATATTAATATAAGTTTTTAGATATAAGTAAATATTTGAAACAACACAAACTTATATAATATTTGTTGCGTATATTTTATTTAAAATTATAACCCATCCAGACTAAAAAGGAATCTATACTGTTACATATTATAAAAAAAAAAAATTAATAACAAATAACTTATATATATGATAATCTAGGTGTATCTGGAGCATTAAATATATTATATATAGTAATTTTTAAATAAATCAAATTAGAGACAAAAATGAACTTATAAGAAAAGCTTTTAAAAAGAAAAATCAATAAGCCAATGGTAATTCCAATGTTCGTCTCTCCTTTTCTCTAGAGGGAAAAAGAGACGACCATTGTAATTACCTTATATAATAGGAGAGGAAACTTATATATACTTTTTTTAAATATAAATTAACTCTTTAGTTGTACACAATAATTAAGTTTAATTAACTATGGTATATATATATATATTACATATATATATTACATATATATTACATATATATATATATATATTACATATATATATATATATTACATATATATTACATATATATATATATATATTACATATATATATATTACATATATATTACATATATTACAAACCTTTACTTGTATATTTAAGTAATTTCTACTCATAGCTTAATAATATTTTAA